CTTCTCGAACTGTTTCTTTTTAAGAACCAAAAATATTTGCGCCAAAATAACAGATGCCAAGAAGAACAAAAGACCTTGGACACGTAATGGATCTTGCAGTACTATTTCTGCATCTCCCTGACCAAATCCACCCACATTAGGATTACTCGTTAATGGTTGATCAAATTTGATGGATTCACCCTCTGAAACAAGAAGTTCTGGTCCTGGGGGGATAATATCAACCACTTGACGTCCATCCGCGGGATCTGTTATGGATATTTCATATCCCCCCTTTTCTTTGCGTATGATTTTACTTACTACGCCCGCCCCTGTAGCATTATAAACCGTATTATTACTCTTGCTTCCGTCGGGATAAATCTGACCCCTTCCCCTATTCCCCCCTACGTATATAGGATATTTTAAAAAGTGAACATCTTTCTTAGTAGTGGGGTCGGGGGAAAGAATAGGAAAGGCGATTTCACTATATTTCTGACCGGGGACAGGCCCTATCACAAGAATATTTTTGTTATTTGGGCGGTAGCTCTGAAAAGACAAATTGCCTATCTTTTCTTTCATCTCAGGAGAAATACGATCGGAAGGGGCTAATTCAAAACCCTCCGGTAAAATAAGAACAGCCCCCACATTCAAACCCCCCTTCTTACCATTAGCAAGAACTTGTTTCACTTGCTTATCATAAGGAATTCTAACAACTGCTTCAAATACAGTATCAGGAAGTACTGCTTGTGGAACCTCAATATCCACGGGCTTACTAGCCAAATGGCAATTGGCACATACAATACGCCCAGTCGCTTCTCGTGGATTTTCATAACCCTGCTGCGCAAAAATGGGATATGCACTTGAAATGGGTGTCCGGGTCATGAGATATACCACGAGCGATACGGAAATAGATCGAGTAATCTGTTCCTTTATCCAAAAAAAAATATTTCTAGTTTGCATGGTCTAATCATTGATCCGAAAATTTCTACAATAAATTGGGTAGGTCACTAGTATAGTTCCCTATCCACGATTCTGCTATTTACTTTACTGGAATCATTTTATGGGAATACGATAGGATGAAAAACGATGAAAATACTCCAAATAGGAAGTTTTAAATGTTTATGTAGAACTACAAAGTAAGAAAGATTCTAATTGGATTAGATTAATATCGCTAGATCGTTTATCAATCATTCATTGAATGATAAATAACTACAAGTGAGGGAGATACGCGATTTAAATAACGGAAAATCCAATATTTAAAAATAGTATCGAGAATAACAGGAAAAGTGGAAACAAGACCAGATATAATTTGATCATTATGAATAAACCCAAAATCTTTGTAGACAGAATCAATCATTAGTTCCCAACCGTGGGGCGAATGAAATCCGATACATAAATCGGTTAATAAAAGAATCAAAAAAGCTTTGACTGTATCACTTAAATTAGATAGGAATTCCTGAGCCCAAGAGTTAAGAATAACGAGTTCTTCATTCCCTAAAATAGAATAGCCGCTTAGAATAATAAAACAGATTATATTTGTTGAGAAGTGCAAAATCGTATGGATACGACCTTCATTATGTATCTTGATTAATTGAATCGTTTCTTTGTGGATTCCTATAGGAAGCTTTTGTAGATCTGTCTCCGAATATTCTTTGATCATTTCTTCCAAAAAGAGGATTTCCTCCAATTCTATGAACTTTTCTAGAATACTTTTTTCTTGAATATCATTCAAAAAAATTTCGGATTGACCGGCATTCGACCAATTAGTAACCCAAGATTCCATACTTTTAGTAAATAAGAGAGAAATCCACCAGGGTAAAAATACTATAGATGTAAAATACAAAAGAGGAGTGAAGGCTTTCTTTGTTGCCATTTATCACCTGTTAATTTTTAATTAACCCACTTCACTTCATGATTCTATGTGATCGAATATTTCTTTCAAACATGAGTTCTAGACAAGGTATCAAATCTATGAATCGATTTTATTTTTATTTGTTTGAATCGAGAAAGAATACATAAATAGACTCGGCTTCGAATTAAAATGAAGAAATAATCCAAAATCGTGTTTCCAAAAATCTCAATTCAGCAAATTCCAAACAAGCGTTTCCTTTTGATGAATGACCTAAAAAGTACTTTCTTTAACTTTAAGGAATGAATATTATTGAGATTTTGAGACGAAAGAACTCCCTTTCTATCAAAATCTCTAATATTTCGAAAAAATTCCAATGAAAGGAGAAACTAACGAAAGGATAAACTAAAGGGTCGGTTGACAAAACCAAAATTGACAAGATATGATTTACCTGCATCTAAAGTATCACTTCCAACAAATATTGAACTTAAAAAAAAAGAACAATTCCTTTCTTTCGAAATCGTTTGATATATGAAATGGATTGAATATTGAATCTAGTAGTTCAATTTCTTACTTGTTTCAATTGAGTTGCATGAATTTGGATACGCATAAAAAACCAAAAAAAGTTGTTTTGTTTTATGGTTGTTCTATATACGTCGACTTTGGCTGGACTGAACGTTCTGGCGAAACTTCAGTTAAGTTATGTTATAGAAAAAGAGGATTCTTGCATTTTTTCCCTCCTGCCGAGAAAGCATTCATTTTTCAGACCCAGCTCTTTTTCTCAAAAGACTTCAATTGGTACGCGCAAGAAATAGGCCAATTCCGCGGCTTTTTTTTCAATTTCTCGCGGAGTCAAATTCTCATCAGTACGGGTCAACGGAATAGCCCCCCGGCCTCGGATGTCCATATAAAGGACACGGCGGGCATAAATACCCTCTTTAACTTCTATTCTAACGGATTGAATATCTTTTATAAGGAATCGGAGGAATATACGACGATTTTTTCCAGGAAATCCCCAACGAAAAATACACACCTTTCCTTCCCTTCTATCGAATCGATCATAACCACTACCTACATTCCAGGAAATGGTGCACCACAAATAGGAACTAATAAAGATACCCGCGATCCCGTAGAAAGACATCACGATCCCTTGCGGAAAAAAAATGATTTGCTGAGGCGGAACAAAAGATATCAAATTTTTACCAAGATAACTGGAAGTTCCAACCAATAAGAATCCTAATGAACCTAAAAAAACGATAAGGGCCCAGCAAAAATTACTTAGTTTTCGAGACCCCGTTATAAGTTCTATCCATATATGTTCTGATCGCCAACTCATACTTGATCCGATTGCACTTTATTGGAATTGAGAGAATACCCCAAATTATTTTGACTTTACTTTATTTTGTTTCCGAAGGAACTTTCATCAACTAGCACTAGTTTGATATGAACTAGCACTAGTTTGATGAGAACCTTTAGGAGTAATTCATCAAATTGGTTAGATCTAAAATAATACCATACCCTTCGTAGGATCCCAATATATATTTATATATTATTGATATACATATAGCTCCACCAACTTTTTTACATTTTCGGCATCGGGCGATCCTGATCTATTTAAAACTAGCTATAATTCATTTACCCATAGATCATTTTCTGCCGGCATAAGAGCTTTTTCTTTTATGTTCGGCGGAAATCACATGTTATACCATATTTCATTTCCCGCAATAAATATCTGTGTTATACTACAAGTATAGGTTTCCAAAAAAACGGATAAGGTTGGGCCCCTCAGATCTAAACAATCTTGTTTTTTTGAACATGAAGAAATAAGGAAGCCATTGCAATTGCCGGAAATACTAGGCCTACTAAAGGCACAAAAATAGAGGGAAAATAAAAAGTTGTCATAAAATGGGTACCTCGATTTACTATTTGTATTTGCCCCTGTTTTTTTTTTATAAAATATCATATTTTATATTGATTATAATTAAGAATTGTAATTATTATAAATTCGTAGTTATTATTAATTAATTCAATTTGAAAATTCTTATTCGATATATAAGTATCTACATATCTAATCTAAGTGATACACTAAGTCGAAATAAGTCCAAGGAACGTAGAATTCAATAAATGGACTTATTCATCTATCTACATGAAAGATATATATGATAATCAACTTGATTATTTTTATTCATTTCTTTGTGTTTTATTCTTGTCTTCTAATTTGATAATATAAAGAAATTGATTATAATTATATACGTAAGACGAAATTCGTTTTATTTGCCTAAATTCATAAAAGGAAAAAATAGCGCTTTTATCTTGTTGATGATGATAGAGACTTGTTAATCTTAATTAGTAATCTAGGTAAAAAAGAACTATCCGCTTGGTTGCTACAAATAAAATAATTGAACTTAGTGTACTCTACCTGATTGAATTGGAATTCAAAGGAAAGAAAGCGTGGAACTTAAATAACTCAATCAGAACGCTTTTTAAAAGATTACGTGGTACGATTAGATCGAATAAGCCCTTATGGAATAAATATTCAGCCGCTTGCGAATCTTCGGGTACTGTTTTATTCAATGTTTGTTCAATTACTCTTTTACCCGCAAATGCAATGTAGGAATTTGGTTCGGCAATAATGATATCTCCCAACATACCAAAACTCGCGGTTATCCCACCAGTAGTAGGCGATGTAAGGATTGATACATATAATAACTTTTTATTTGCTTGATAATCATATAAGGCAGATGATATTTTAGCCATTTGCATCAAGCTCAAACTTCCTTCTTGCATGCGCGCCCCTCCCGAAGCACACACTATAATAAGAGGTAGAAATTTATTGGTAGCGTACTCAATCAAACGGGTGATTTTCTCCCCCACTGCGGATCCCATACTACCCCCCATAAACTGAAAATCCATAACTCCGATTGCTACGGGAATACCGTTTAGTTGACCTACGCCTGTTTGAACAGCCTCGGTTAATCCTGTCTTTTTTTGATAAGAATCAATACGATCTTTATAAGGCTCCTCCTCCGAATGAAATCCAATGGGATCCAGAGAGATCATGTCTTCATCCATAGGATCCCAAGTGCCGGGGTCGATCAAAACTTCGATTCTTTCTGAACTACTCATTTTAAAATGATATCCACATTGTTCACAAATTTTTGATTTCAAAAATTTC